AACCAAAGCTGTATGCATTATATGAACGGAAAGCAAACGGCCGGGATCATTCAATACAACGGTATGAACACGATACCAAGGCAAACCCATGGAAAATACCCCTTTAGAAAAGAAAAATAGACACTACCTAACTTTATTACATTGGAATCTACTATGGTCATCTTATGGACCTCTCTTGTTCAGTGGATTAGTTCCTAACAAGGGGTTAGGTTAATATTTATTCTATTCTGTTCGTAATAATGGAAAAATTGTGTTCGTAGGAACAAAGAGAAGCCGATTTATTCTATACTGGATAAGTACCAATATGCAATGGGAGGTTGATACCATATTCCATGAGTAAATGTCGCCATCCATATTTATCATTAGAAGGACCTATTCATAAAAAATGTCCTTGATTTATTTTGTCTTTTTTTTTTCTGAATTTTTATAATGTATGGATAAAATAAAGACAATAAAACCATATTGTTACGTTTCCACATCAAAGTGAAATAGAGTATTTAGGTCTTTTTTCTTTCAATTCATGCCTATTGGTGTTCCAAAAGTACCTTTCCGAAGTCCTGGAGAGGAAGATGCATCTTGGGTTGACGTATAGTGCGACTTGTAAGATATATTGGGTCATATGGGATTTCCCCGTTCTCTCGCCCGATTGAGATATCCTCTCTTTCACCCCATGAATCATCAAAAAATTGGAGCGTGAAATCCATTGTTTTAGGAGATTCACAGTACTATTATCAATTAGCAGAATTTATGGTTGGCTTTGGTTGGATTAAAAAAATGAAGTATCCAGGCTCCGTTTACAAAAAACCCAATAGTTAATATATCTATATTACTACGTGTATCGTAAATTATTACTGGTTGTTATTTGTAAAGTCATAAAAAAAAAAAAAGAAATGGTAATTAAGAAAATTTGTTCTATATGCGCAAATCAAACTAGGGCAGATCTTTATCCGGAGTAGAGCATAAACCTAAAAAGATAAAAGAGACCCACTCAGGAACAAGAAAATCCCATCGAGATTGTAATTGAATCTCGATGAAAAAATACATCAATGAGAAGTGACTTCAATAAGTTTATTGACTTTTTTTTATATTATAAGGAAGAAAGAAAAGAAATCCAAAATTATTCTTTATTGAAAAATCGAAGAAAAAGCTCTTTTTTTCCAAGTTGGAAAAAAACTGCTAGAAAAAGGAATAAAAAAAAAAAGAAAAAGGGCTGGAATCTATACATTGATTCTTTTTTTGAACCGTATGCATCAAAAGGTGCATGTACGGTTCCTAAGGGATACAATTTTACCCTAATCAACCGACTTTATCGAGAAAGATTACTTTTTTTAGGCCAAGAAGTTGATAGCGAGATCTCTAATCAACTTATTGGTCTTATGGTATACCTCAGTATTGAGGATGATACCAAAGCTCTTTATTTATTTATAAACTCTCCTGGCGGATGGGTAATACCTGGAGTAGCTATTTATGATACTATGCAATTTGTGCGACCAGAGGTCCATACAATATGCATGGGATTAGCCGCGTCAATGGGATCTTTTATACTAGTTGGGGGAGAAATTACCAAACGTCTAGCATTCCCTCACGCTTGGCGCCAATGAAGTTTTTTATTTCAGAAAAAAAATAAAACTATGCCTTCGCCATATGAATATGAAGTAATAATAGCATGGCACTTCGAGTTCGATATAAATTTTTTTATTGGTGTTTTTCCAAAGATGGGATTATGTATCGAGAGAGTAGTATGAGCTAAAAAGTATTTCCGATTTTATTTTATCTATCGGGAGTCCAGTTCAGCGTCACAAACTTTTTTGTTTTCACCCCCAAGTTATTTAGATTATAAAAACGAGTGGGAAAAAACAATATTTTTCTTGGATCAAAAAGAAACTTTGGGATTGCTCAATTAAAGAAAAAAAAATAAATTGTTTAATTAGAAAGCAACAGAGCCATCATAGTATTTTTGAACTACTCCAAAAAGAAGGGTGGCAATTTGATCATTTGACCCATCTGGGGGCGGGTAGATCCTATTTTTATCGTCCTAGTAAAAGTCAATTTGATTGTAGAGCCGTATGCAAAAAAGATGATGCCCGTACGGTTGTTTAATTCTCGCTTTTTTTTTTATTAATCTGTATCTTTCTTTTATGTTCGTTTCATCACACCAGATAGAGAAACCTCCTATCATCAGGGTAATGATCCATCAACCTGCTAGTTCTTTTTATGAGGCGCAAACGGGAGAATTTATCCTGGAAGCGGAAGAATTGTTGAAACTACGCGAAACCCTCACAAGGGTTTATGTACAAAGGACGGGCAAACCATTGTGGGTTGTATCTGAAGACATGGAAAGAGACGTTTTTATGTCAGCAACAGAAGCCCAAGCTTATGGAATTGTTGATCTTGTAGCAGTTCAATGAAAAAATAGATTTTGTACAAATCTGTGATTTGAGATTATATCTCCGAGTTTAGTATTCTATATAATTAAATAGAAAAAAATTATAATCATCCGGTTAGGATCATTCTAAACCATTATTTTATGTATATAAAAAAATTCAATATGCCAACTATTAAACAACTTATTAGAAATACAAGACAGCCAATTAGAAACGTCACGAAATCCCCCGCTCTTCGGGGATGTCCTCAGCGTAGAGGAACATGTACTAGGGTGTATGTGCGACTCGTTTAGATCACGAGCTGGTACAAAAAAAGCGATAAAACAGCTTTACAGTATGCCAGTATGAATGATCAGTACCAGTGAATAGGATCGAATGGAAGAAGAAACGCCATTCACTATCTAAAAATAAGCAAACCGATCCCTTTATTGTGTATGAAGTTTATGGTTTTCATTGGTGCAAATCCAATCATCTAAATTTAAGATGAAAAGCAATTCTCCATTGGTAGCAAATAGTTATCCATTAAGCGGAGGAAATCTTATCTTATTAAACTAAAAAAAATAAAGTTTCCACTCAGTTAAAACGGACTACGAGGGTCAGCTAACGAGCTAACTTTCCTAATTAAATACCGTTACTGTATAGGTGGGTCTCATTGTGAAAGACCTAGTACTGGATAATTCACGGGTAGAGCCAAGGAGTGTGGTGTGAACTATACAAGTTACCAATAAGATTAATTAAATAAACTTTTAAATAAACTAAAGGCTCCGGTGTATAGAGAAGACCTCACCGTTTAAGAAATAACCATAGAAACGACGGAACCCACTATTTCTTTATCCATTTACTTTATATTTATTTTTTTGATTGACTTGACACCTAGCAAAAGAAAATTGCTTAGTACTTTTGTATTTCGCAATAAAATACCTAAATAAATCGTGGTCGGGACGGTTATAGTAGCCAAAGCCATTGGAATTTGTATTTTATACATTGGAAAAATCCGTTTGGTTATTAATAGACCAGGACGGGGGAAAAGAATAACTGAAAGAAAAAAATCAATTAGTTATTTGTCAAAGTTTTATTTATTCAATGACCAGAATTAAACGTGGATATATAGCTCGGCGACGTAGAACAAAAATTCGTTTATTTGCATCAAGCTTTCGAGGGGCTCATTCAAGACTTACTCGAACTATTACTCAACAGAAAATAAGAGCTTTAGTTTCGGCTCATCGAGATAGAGATAAGCAAAAGAGAAATTTTCGTCGGTTGTGGATCACTCGAATAAACGCAATAATTCGAGAAAGGGGAGTATCCTATAGTTATAGTAAATTAATAAATGATCTATACAAAAAACAGTTGCTTCTTAATCGTAAAATACTGGCCCAAATCGCTATATCAAATAGAAATTGTCTTTATATTATTTCCAACGAAATCAGAAAAGAGGTAGATCAGAAAGAATACACCGGAATAATTTAAATGGAATTCCCCGGAGAATGAACTCCGGGAAGGTGGAGTTGAAATGACTATTCTAAAATAAGCTAAAATAGTCAAAATAAATGAAAAACATTCAATAAAAAAAAAATATTCCCATTCCTTTTTTTTCTTATGACACGATAATACAATCTGAATTCTCGGATTTATCGAACAAAACACCAACCCGCGTTTGAGTTCGGATTGGAATTCTGATTCAAGTGAACAAAGAATAAGGCTATTTATTTCGGGTTCTAAGACCAGTAGTTCGAGAGGTCGACTCGGTTCTTTCAAATTGTTTCTCATTATTGAGAAAAGGTAACAAAGATAAAATACGAGCTTGCTTTATAGCAATAGTAATTAATCGTTGTTGTTTCAAGGTCAATCTATTCACTCGTCTAGATAATATTTTTCCTTGTTCACTAATAAATCGACTAATTAAACTCATGTTTCTATAATCAATTCGATCCCCCGATTGAATCGGGGGCAAACGCCTACGAAAAGATCGCTTGGATTTAAGAAAAGGTCGCTTGGATTTATCCATGGTTTGTTTGTTTAGTTTATTTGTTATTCCAAAAATCCTATTTCTTAATTGTCATTTGAACCCCCCCAAAAATAGGATTCTTTTTTATTGAAATCTGTTCTATATAATGTCATTTTTACCCGTTCAAGGAAAGGATAAGACATATTTAATTCGATCTATTTCTTTATTTCCCCATGAATCGTATGTTTGTAACAATAGGGACAGAATTTTCTTAATTCTAATCGATTAGGCGTATTGTGTCGGTTCTTTTGAGTAATATATCTGGAAATGCCCGTTGATACCTTCTTAACACCATTTCGCATACAACTGTTACATTCCAAAATCACTGTTCCTCGCGCGTCTTTCCTCTTAGCCATGAATCTCCTTTGAATTTTAGATTTACTCAACTTTTATATTTTGATTCGAACTTGAACCTAACTCTCACTGATGTTAAATCCACTTTTATTCTTTCTCTTTCGTCCCTTATTTAAAAAAAAAATAAGAAAAAAAAGAGAAAAAAGGGGAGGGGTAGGGATTAGTCACAGATATTTGATTCTATCTCGAATCTTCTTCATTCCTTCCAATGTAAATAACTAGAATGAAAAAAAGGGAAATGTCAACGCATCCGG